CTCGGGTTATGGAAGAAGGAACCGAGAAGGAGGTATCAGCAACAACTGGTTTTATTACGGGGCAGCTCATGATGTTCATATCGATCTATTATGCGCCTCTGCATCTAGCATTGGGTAGACCTCATACAATAACTGTCCTAGTTCTACCGTATCTTTTGTTTCATTTCTTCTGGAACAATCACAAAAACTTTTTTTATTATGGATCTACTACCAGAAATTCAATGCGTAATCTCAGCATTCAATGTGTATTCCTGAATAATCTAATTTTTCAATTATTCAACCATTTCATTTTACCAAGTTCAACGTTAGCCAGATTAGTCAACATTTATATGTTTCGATGCAACAACAAGATGTTATTTGTAACAAGTAGTTTTGTTGGTTGGTTAATTGGTCACATTTTATTCATGAAATGGGTTGGATTGGTATTATTCTGGATACGGCAAAATCATTCGATTCGATCTAATAAGTACCTTGTGTCAGAATTGAGAAATTCTATGGCTCGAATCTTTAGTATTCTCTTATTTATCACCTGTGTCTACTATTTAGGCAGAATGCCGTCGCCTATTGTCACTAAGAAACTGAAAGAAACCTCAGAAACGGAAGAAAGGGGAGAAAGAAAGGAAGAAAGCGATGTAGAAACAACTTACGAAACGAAGAAGACTAAACAGGAACAAGAGGGATCCACCGAACAAGACAAAGATAACCCAGTTTACGAAGATTCTTATCTTGATACCCATCAAGATAATTGGGTATTGGGAAAACTTAAAGAAGAGAAAAATGAAAAAACTGATTTCTGGTTTGAAAAACCTATTGTCACTTTTCTTTTCGATTATAAACGATGGACTAGAAAACTAGAATTGAAAAAAATAAAAAAATGAATAAAAAGATTAATACATAAGATAAATATAAGAATAAATAAGACGATATCCGTCCACCCCCCATGTATTTGATCCCCTCTCCTATAAAGAAACTAGCAACACCGACCCCGTTCGTAATTCCATCAATTATATGTCTATCAAAAAACTGAATTAGTTCAGCTAATCCTCTTACACCCACAGTAAAAATCTTAGTATAAAAAATATCTATGTAACCACGATTATATGACCAATTGTATATACCATTTTTGACTTGGTCCAAGAGAATTCTCTTGGGGCTCTTCTTCACAAATGAATTGACTAAGCCCAAATTCTGTAGAGATGAATAAACAGATCCATATAAAATGGATGCTACAAATAATCCAAAAAGAGCTATACTTACCGAAAAAACTGCATTTTTCAAAAACTCATACCAATCCGAAGAATCCTTCGAATTTGGATGGAAAAAATCCGCGGACGGAGTTAACCATTTCGACAATAGATCAAAATCTATTACTCCTCGGTCAAAATTAATTCCGATTGCTCCAATGAATAAAGTAAATAGTACCAATACAAGCAGGGGAAATAACATAGTATTGTCTGATTCGTGAGGATAGGTGTAAGTGTATTTATTTCTAAAGTAAGTACTAAAGTATCGTACTCTATTTCTTACATTATCATCAATTCGATATATATCTTTTGAAAAAAAAGATACCTTATTATTCATTGTTGATAAAAGTAAATTTCTATTGACTGCTTTTGGTACTTCTTTTCCCCATAAGGATATTGAATAGAAAGAAGTATTTTTAGTGCTACTGTAATTTTTAAAATGAATTCGCAAACGTCCATCAAAAGTAAGTAAATACATCCGAAACATATAAAATGCGGTTAATCCTGCTGTGAAGGAAGCTATTATTGCGAAAATTGGTGAATACAACCAACTATCATTAAGAATTTCGTCTTTGGACCAAAAACAAGCAAGAGGTGGAATACCACAAAGAGAGAGCGTACCTAATAAAAAAGTAATTCTTGTAATTGGAACATATTTTGTTAAACCCCCCATAAGAACCATATTTTGACTTTTATCTGGTGAATATCCAACAATGGGTTCCATTGAATGAATAATGGATCCGGATCCCAAAAACAATAAAGCTTTCGAATAGGCATGGGTGATCAAATGGAATAAAGCGGCTCGATAAGAACCTATACCCAGAGCTAACATAATATAACCCAATTGAGACATTGTAGAATAAGCTAAACTTCTTTTAATGTCTCTTTGAGCAAGAGCCAAAGTGGCTCCAAATAGTACTGTTATTACGCCTATTAAAGAAATGAGATTCATTATGTAAGGTATAACTGTGAAAAGAGGAAGAAGCCGAGCTACAAGAAAAATTCCCGCTGCTACCATAGTAGCAGCATGTATAAGAGCCGAAATGGGAGTAGGTCCTTCCATAGCATCAGGTAACCATATGTGAAGAGGGAATTGTGCGGATTTAGCAACTGCACCGACAAATAAAAAAGAAATACACAGAGTAGCAAATAAAGAATCCACTCCATTATTACGAACTAAGTTATTAACTATTCCGAACAAATCCCGAAATTCTAAACTACCAGTTATCCAATAAAGTCCTAAAATTCCTAATAATAAACCAAAATCCCCTATACGATTGGTTACAAAAGCTTTTTGACAAGCACTTGCCGCAATTGGACGTGTGAACCAAAAACCTATTAATAAATACGAACACATTCCTACAAGTTCCCAAAAAATATAAATTTGTATCAAATTGGAACTAGTAACTAATCCCAACATAGAAGTATTGAAAAAACTCATATAAGCAAAAAATCTCAAATATCCTTGATCGTGAGACATATAATTGTCACTATAAATAAGAACCATGATTCCAACAGTAGTAATTAATATTGACATAATAGAAGTAAGTGGATCGATCAAGTGTCCGAACTCTAAAGAAAAATCATTATTGACAGTCCAAGACCATAGATATTGATAGATAAAATTTCCATTTATTTGCTGAATAGACAGATTGGCCGAAAACACCATAGCTATACTTAGCATCAAAACACTTGGAAAAGCCCACATACGACGAATATTTTTTGTTGCTGTCGGAATAAGCAGAAGTCCAAATCCTATTAACATAGAAACTGGAAATGGAAGAAAAGGTATTATCCATGCATATTTATATGTATGTTCCATAAAAAACAAATTTTCATTTTTTTTTTTTTTAATTGTTTCCGATTCACCAATTCTTATCGCTTTCGAAAGGAACAATAAAAAAATCAACAAAAAAAGATATTTATTAAAATGGGTAATATGAGATTTTGAATCATTCTACAACAACTATACTACCATTCTATTCTGGCAATATGTAACCATATCATATACTATAGTATAGTAAGTAACCATATCATATACTATTTATAGTATAGTAAGTAAAAACAATTATACCAAAACAGTATAATATAGATTATAGTATGCATTAATAAATCAACAAAAAAAAAAAAAGACCTAATTATTCTAGTGAATTTTTTTGTAGTAATTATCTAACTCATTGTGGAACTGATTGATTGGATTCCAATCCAATAAGAAAGTATCAGAAATCTTATAATACTCCCTACTTCGTGTAGAACTGAATTAAAAAAAAAACTAATGAGTTCCCCTTCTTAGGTAATGGAATGTCTTGTTTAACATATTAACTACTAGTTGTAGTTAAAGTTTGAACTTAAATTATAGACACGGCACTATGAGCTTATTCAATTAGAACTAATAGTCATAAAAATTCCTTTTCTAATTTTCCCTTCTTTTCCTCTATTTTTTCCTTAGTGTGTTATACGTGACATGCATGTATATATTCATATATAAATAATACATTTGTATTGTATGTTAAGAAAAAACAATTATCGACGGAATTAAGTATAGAAAATGACTAAAAAGAACAATCCATTTTGAGCAATACATGTCTTTCACATACAACAATAAAAATGAGTAACTTTTTTTTTGAATGGCAGTTCCAAAAAAACGTACTTCTATATCAAAAAAACGTATTCGTAGAAATATTTGGAAGAAAAAGGGATATTTAGCTGCCATAAAAGCTTTTTCTTTAGCAAAGTCAGTTTCTACCGGAGATTCAAAAAGTTTTTTTGTGCGACAAACAAGTAAGAAAATCTTGGAATAATCTGAATTTCCATGGCTCAAAGAACTCCCAATTTTGGAATAGGAATAATTCCCATTAACTAATGTATTGAACTCCTCAAGATTAGTTAGAACTAGCTGCTATAATATGTAGAATACGAATTTATCTGCCTGCTGGTTCTAAGCATTATTATTATTATTTTCATTTTCTTTTCCCAATAGAAAAAAGAAAGATTTTTTCTATTGGGAAAAGAAAATGAAATTGTGATGGATATAAAAACTCTTTTGTTTTAGTATATGCCTAACTCAAGACCTAATTGGTTTGATATTATCATAAATTAGAAATTATGTACACAACAAAGAACAAAGAGTATTATTAATAGTTAATTAATACTTAATGATACTAAGAAAGTATCGAAATTGTTAGAAAAATTCCTTTAATTTAGTAATTAAAATGTGATACATATGAAATCCTATTTATTTCATTTTGTTAAGTGAGAAAATCAATCTCTTTGACGATTTGTTTTTAATTTATCTGATTTCACGAATTCAAAATAAATAAAGAAAAAATAGAAGAAGGGGGCAATTCTTATCTTAGTCTCTATCTCGATGGAAAACAAAACTTTCAAGTTCCAATTGTTCCGGGAGAACTTAGTATATATATAGTGCGTAAAAGTTGACTGTTAAAACTGAACCTACAATGACACTAACCAAGAATTATTGAAAATGAATTGAGTTTAAAGGAGCTCTTATTCATCCGTTCTAATGTTTACTAAACTATATTGGATCCTTGAATCTAGATCTAGACGATTCAACATGAATTGACTATTATTATTTCAAGCAAGCCGCTATGGTGAAATTGGTAGACACGCTGCTCTTAGGAAGCAGTGCTAGAGCATCTCGGTTCGAGTCCGAGTGGCGGCATACTCAAAAAGAGATAGAATGAATCCTATAATGTATTTAATTCCCGATTTCAATTCAGTAATGGGACCTTTTTTATGTATGATATTTGCGACTTTAGAACATATATTAACTCATCTTTCTTTTTCGATCATTTCAATTGTGATTATGATTCATTTGATAACCCTATTAGTCCACGAAATCATAGGGTTACGTGATTCATCGGAAAAGGGAATGATCGCTACTTTTTTATCTATAACAGGATTATTAGTTACTCGTTGGATTTCTTCGAGACATTTTCCATTAAGTAATTTATACGAGTCATTAATCTTCCTTTCGTGGAGTTTTTCCATTATTCATATGATTTCCAAGATATGGAATCATAAAAATGATTTAAGTGCAATAACCGCGCCAAGTGCCATTTTTACCCAAGGTTTCGCCACATCGGGTCTTTCAAGTGAAATGCATCAATCGGCAATATTAGTACCTGCCCTACAATCTCAGTGGTTAATGATGCACGTAAGTATGATGTTATTGAGCTATGCAGCTCTTTTATGTGGGTCGTTATTTTCAGTCGCTTTTTTAGTCATTACATTTCGAAAAAACATCGATATTTTTTGTAAAAGCAAAAATTTGAAAATTCAGTCATTTTTCTTTGGCAAGATCGAATACTTGAACGAAAAAAGAAGTGTTTTTAAACACACTTCTTTTCTTTCATTTCGAAATTATTACAAATATCAATTAACTCAGCGTTTGGATTATTGGAGTTATCGTGTCATTAGTTTAGGGTTTACCTTTTTAACCATAGGTATTCTTTCTGGAGCAGTATGGGCTAATGAGGCATGGGGATCTTATTGGAATTGGGACCCCAAGGAAACTTGGGCATTTATTACTTGGACCATATTCGCGATTTATTCACATACTAGAACAAATCAAAGTTTGCAAGGTACGAATTCGGCACTTGTAGCTTCTATAGGATTTCTTATAATTTGGATATGCTATTTCGGGATCAATCTATTAGGAATAGGTCTACATAGTTATGGTTCATTCACATTAATATCTAATTGAATAAATTCCATGAGGAATACATAAGAACATCGTCCCATATATAACGAAATTTTGTGCGAGTTTTTGAGAACCATTTGAATGATTTCTTGAGTCAAATGGTTCTCAAAAACTTGGGATACATCTTATTACAATTCTAATTCACTTTATTTTTTTGTGTTGTACAGCGAATGATTTCAAAAATCTTAAAATAAAATTCAAAATTATAAGACTTTGCTTTCTGTCTCATTAATGAAAACAAAACTATCTATAAAAATAATTAGATAGGATAGCTTGCACTTTGTCAACTGATAGCGAGAGAACGAAATCCGGATAAATACCAATTCCTATTACGGGTAAAAAGATACAGATTGAAACAAATAGTTCTCGTGGCCCAGAATCCAAAAAATTGGAGTTTGGAGCATTGAATAATTTGTATCCATAGAACATCTGACGTAACATAGATAATAAATAAATAGGAGTTAATATCATTCCAATTGCCATTACAAAGGTAATTAGCATTTTGGGCATTAAAAGATATTTTGGGCTGGTAATTATTCCCAAAAATACTACTGATTCCGCAACAAAACCACTCATTCCTGGCAATGCAAGAGAAGCCATCGAGAAACTACTAAACATGGTAAATATTTTTGGCATTGGGATGGATACCCCCCCCATTTCGTCTAGATAAACAAGACGTATTCTATCACAACTCGTTCCCACCAAGAAAAAAAGTGCAGCACCAATAAATCCATGAGAGAGTATTTGTAAAATGGCTCCGTTGAGTCCCATGTCGGTTATAGAACCAATTCCTATAATTGTGAAACCCATGTGAGATACGGAAGAATAGGCTATTCTCTTTTTAAAATTGCGTTGACCGAACGAGGTTGAAGCTGCATAAATTATTTGCATTGTCCCTACTATCACCAACCAGGGACAAAATATAGAATGGGCGTGCGGTAATAATTCCATATTGATCCGAATCAATCCATATGCTCCCATTTTTAATAAGATTCCAGCTAGAAGCATACATGTACTGTAATGTGCTTCTCCATGGGTATCTGGTAGCCATGTATGTAGGGGTATAATCGGTGATTTGACGGCATAAGCAATAAGAAAACCCAAATATAATATTATTTCTAATGTTACAGGATATGACTGATTAGCTAATCTTTCAAAATCCAATGTCGGTTCATTGGAACCATATAAACCCATACCTAGAACTCCTATTAAGAGAAAAATGGAACCCCCCACAGTGTACAAAATAAACTTTGTAGCCGAGTACAAACGTTTCTTTCCTCCCCACATGGATAAAAGTAAGTAAACAGGAATTAATTCTAACTCCCACATGATAAAAAAAAGTAAAAGGTCTCTAGAAGAAAATAATCCTATTTGACCACTGTACATTGCTAACATCAGGAAATAGAACAATCGTGAATTTCTAGTAACCGGCCAAGCTGCTAAAGTAGCTAAAGTAGTGATAAATCCGGTCAGTAAAATGGGTCCTATGGAAAGTCCATCGATTCCCAGTCTCCAGTGAAAATCAAAAATATTTATCCATTTAGAATCCTCCTCTAATTGAATTAACGGATCATCCAATTGGAAATGATAACAGAATACATAGGTTGTTAGAAGGAGTTCTGCCATACAAATACATAAAGTATACCACCTAAAGACTTTATTCCCCCTATGAGGGAGAAAGAAAATTGAAGAACCCGCGAATATCGGCAAAACTACAAGTATTGTTAACCAAGGGAAATAACTCGTGATAAAGACAAGATACGTTTTGGCCAAAAACCCGTGCTCGGAATAATATATTTTATCGAGTACGGGCTTTTGTCGGTAAAAAGGAATCAAATGATTCAAGTGGAGTTTTTTATAACGTATCAATAAGATAGACCCATGCTGCGAGTTGTTTCATGCCATAAATAAACACGGACACTCAAAAAATCTGTTGGACAGGCGGATTCACATCTCTTACAACCTACACAGTCCTCGGTTCTTGGCGCGGAAGCAATTTGCTTAGCTTTACATCCGTCCCAAGGTATCATTTCCAATACATCTGTGGGGCAGGCTCGTACACATTGAGTACACCCTATACATGTATCATAAATTTTTACTGAATGCGACATTGGGTCTATAAATTCCAGTTTTGAACATAAAAAATTTCGATCTGGTAAAGTAAAATCAGTAGTAAATGAATTATATAATTGATATTGTAGACACCAGACGAATCGGTGGTTTATCAAAAAAATCTTAAGAATTAATATTTTTCTAAATCTGTTCATGAGAAAAGACCAAGAGACTTTGATTTACGTTTCAACAACCATGATCATACAAGTCACACGTGAGACTTCACATTGGCCAACGGATCGTCAATATTTCAATATCAATAGTAATATATTTCCACATTACTATACATATTACTATAAAATAAAAAAAAAAAAAAAATGAAATAATTTAAATAAAATTTTTTATATATTTTTTTATATATTTTTTTATATATTTTTATATTTATATATTATAAAATTTATATATATTATATTATATATTATGTCTTTATTTATATGATAGTTATGACTAATTATTCAACAAATTAGATTGATTGATACGAGTTGATTTTCTGTTACGATAGATCGATGAAACAATAGCTAGCCCAATAGCTGCTTCCGCCGCCGCAATGGCTATAACAAAGATTGAGAAAATGTCTCCTTTTAATTGGCGACTATCAAATATATCAGAAAATGTTACGAGATTAATATTAACCGAATTTAGTATAAGCTCAAGACACATAAGTGCTCGAACCATATTTCGACTTGTGATCAATCCATAGATACCGATCGAAAATAAATAGACACTCAAAAAAAGTACATGTTCGAACATCATTGACTAACTCCTCATGAACCCCGATTCATTTCAATATGAACAACAATTCAACCGATTTGATTGACTAGAATCGAGCAATTACAGAAAAAAAGAAGTACTTACACTAGATTAAACTAAAAACTTTCCCTTTTTCATTTGATTTTGAATTTCTAATAATTTAATTAATTCTAAGTATTTATTATTGACGAGCCATAGTAATTGCGCCTATCAAAGAAACTAAAAGAATTATAGAAATGAGTTCAAACGGAAGATAAAAATCTGTTGATAAATGAATTCCAATTTGTTGAACGTTACTTAGAAGGTCCTGCTCTATAATCTGGTTTGATCTTGTAGTCCAAATAATTCCGTACCATGACGTATCTGGGATAGTAGTAATTAATGAAAAAAGAATACTTGTACAAACCAGTGAAGTGACCCCATCTCCAAGAGTCCAAAGATAGGAATCGTTGGAATATTCTGAACCACTCATGAACATAACAGCAAATATGATTAAGACATTTATGGCTCCCACATAAATAAGGAGCTGTGCGGCAGCTACAAAATAGGAGTTTGATGGAATATAGAATAAGGATATACAAACAAGAACCAATCCCAATGAAAAGGCAGAATAAATTGGATTGGTAAATAATACTACTCCTAGACCTCCTAATATAAGAAATGATCCCAGAAACACTACAAGTATATCGTGTATTGGTCCAGGTAAATCCATTATGTATAACAGATAAATAAGTCGAAATATTTCATGACCTTACTAAATAGTCCAGGAAAGAGAAGGGTGTTACCCTTATTTTTTTCTTGTATATGATGGGTTCCTAATTGAATTAAAGCTTAATATGGATTAACGTAGATATAGATAAAGTTATTGGCCAATAATACTCTTTTTTATCTGAAAGAAAAAAGAAAAGAATAGTTGGAATTTTATATTTAGAAATCATCACGAAAACATATTCTCGCTTTAAATCAAAGAGTAATTCTCAACAATCAATAGTTATTAGTTATTATTTGTTTTGTAGTTTCCGACCAACCAAAATAAAAGAGACTTGGCTCCTTTATCTCAAATATTTCAAAAGAAAATCTTAGTAATCGGTAATCGTTCTTGAATCAAGGGGTTTATCTTTTTCCATTTTGATTTGAGTCGAATTCATAACTGTTTGAATTGTGTAATCTCCAATTACTGACATTGGTAACCGACCCAAAGCAATTTGATTATAATTCAATTCGTGACGATCATAAGTGGAAAGTTCATATTCTTCAGTCATCGATAAACAGTTTGTTGGACAATACTCGACACAGTTACCACAAAATATACAGACCCCAAAATCAATACTATAATTAAGCAATTGTTTCTTTTTAATATCTTTTTCAAATCTCCAATCAACAACGGGTAGATCTATGGGACATACACGAACACATACTTCACAAGCAATACATTTATCAAATTCAAAGTGTATTCGACCACGGAAACGCTCTGATGTGATCGATTTTTCATAAGGATATTGAATAGTTACAGGTAAACGGTTTGTATGGGATAGGGTAATTATGAAACTTTGACCAATGTACCTTGCAGCTCGTATTGTTTGTTGGCCATAATTTATGAACCCGGTCACCATAGGGAACATATTGTGGATCTCCGTGAATAAATTGATGTTTCTTTCTCTTGTTTGAGATCGTTTATGAATCTGGAATATCGTTATCCTATTCTGTTATTTATAGTGAAACAAGTTGGGAAGAAGTTGTCAATAATAGATTACCCAAAGAAATAGGTAAAAGAAATTTCCATCCAAGATTTAATAGCTGGTCCATTCTCATCCTAGGTAAAGTCCATCTTGCTGTGATAGGAATGAACAGAAACAAATAAGCTTTAGCAAATGTAATAAATATACCAATTGTCATTCCAAAGACTCCAGCCATTTTATTTATTCCGAAAAGTTCAGGAATGGATATGTACGGAATAGAGAAATTCCACCCGCCTAAGTAAAGAACTGTTATAAATAATGAAGAAACTAATAAATTTAGGTAAGAAGCAAGGTAAAATAGAGCGTATTTGATACCTGAATATTCCGTTTGATAACCTGCTACTAATTCCTCCTCTGCTTCTGGTAAATCAAAGGGTAATCTCTCACATTCTGCTAGAGAAGAAATTAGAAAAACAATAAACCCTATAGGCTGACGCCAAAGATTCCACCCCCAAAAACCATATTTTGACTGTGCCTCAACTATATCAACTGTACTTGAACTATTAGATAATCATAGTCGATAATAACATCACTGTTCGCATCGCTATTTCAAAACCGTACATGAGACCTCAGCTTCATACGGCTCCTCTATGGTCACAAATAAATGTAAGGACTTGTTCGGTATTATCACTATCTTTAGATAGTAAATAGAATAAATATACATCGGGAGTCCAAAATTAGACCAATGAAATTCCGTCTGCTAGAATAAAAAAGGGTGCTTCCGAATTGATCTTATCCTTTAGAATTTCAATTTCTCTTTGTTCGGTAATAACTTAATCCTTCAATAAAATACTCGTTATATCAATAAATATGTTCTATCAATAACTATAACTATAAAGAAAAACTATAAAGTATAAAGAAAGAATTAGAAAGAATTGGGCATTAATTCTAAATTCATGATAAGAATTCCATATGTATGTATAGATATGGGTGGGGAAAAGAAATAATAAATAAAGATCTTTATTTATTATTTTTCATTTTTCTCATTCTATTTTTGCATTTCATTTCTTTTGTTCCTGTTCTTCTTTCTCAGAGGAGGGAGTACTCTGAAAAACAATACAATTACAATAAAGGATTAATTCGTTTTTGATAGTCATTTCTTTAATCAGTGAATAGGAGCATACTCTAGATCGGAATCATGGGGAAGTACTGCTTGGTCATTTCTACCAACTTAAAGTCCTCATTATGATTCGTTTTATCCACAGTTTTCCGCAAAAATACCCTTTTTTGATACCTTACGTTATCTCCATTACTAATCTTTTGTGTACCTTGGTGTTACTAACTGTCCACTGATTTTTGATTGATCCCGGGTATGGTAATACATACAAGATAGTAGTGGAAACCCCATACAGTTGATCTTTTGTACCCGCTTCAAGATATGATAATGAGTCAAAGAATCTTAATCTTGGGGTAAACAGTTTACACTGCTTATGTTTATATTCTTGTACATAGGGAACGAGATTTTATCTTCTTACTGCAAATTTCTAAGCAGTTTGATTTTACTCATATAACTATCTAGCTTAACTCATCAACCCTAATGATGAATAAAAAATGAAAATATCCATTCAATATATTCAACCTCTTTACTTTATTTCTAGAGAGGAGGGAAAATAACCATGTTCCAACGAATCACACGTAGAGATATTGATAACACACAGAGAGTTAATGGTATTTCATAACTAATAGATTGAGCAGCAGCCCGTAGACCACCTGAAAAGGAATATTTATTATTCGATCCATATCCTGACATAAGAAGTCCAATAGGAGCAATACTTGAAATGGAGATCCATAAAAAAACACCTATACTGAGATCGGCCAAAACAAGGTGATATCCAAAGGGAATTACTAAATAACTTAGTAGAACTGATATGACCGCTATAGACGGTCCCATGCTGAACAAACGAATATCTCCTCTGGATGGGAGGAGGTCCTCTTTAAAAAGTAATTTTGTCCCGTCCGCTAGAGCTTGAAGAATTCCTAACGGGCCGGCATATTCAGGCCCAATACGTTGTTGTATTGCTGCGGATATTTCTCTTTCTAACCACACAATTACTAGTACCCCTATTGTGATTCCCAATAGAAGGGTGAAAATAAGAACAAAGATCCATATGAGTCCATAGACTTCTTTTAAGGATTCCGATCTAGAAAAAGAATTGATAGCTTGTACTTCTACTTCTGTTGTATCAATTATCATTTCAACGATCAACTTCTCCCATAATGATATCTATACTACCTAGTATCGTCATGATATCAGCCAATTTCATTCTTTTAACTAGTTGAGGGAGAATTTGCAAATTGATGAAACCGGGTGGACGAATTTTCCATCTCCAGGGGAAAACACTACTATCTCCTATCAAATAAATTCCTAATTCCCCTTTTGGGGCTTCTACTCTCACATAAAGTTCTTGTTTCGACAATTCAAAATTGGGTGAAAGTTTTTTAGTAATAAATCTATATTCAAAATTATTCCATTCGGGATTTTTTGCTCTATCAAAGCGTCGAACTTCTAAATTCTCATAGGGTCCTCCGGGAATTCCTTCTAGAGCCTGTTGAATAATTTTTATAGATTCCTTCATTTCACCGATTCGTACTAAATAACGAGCTAGTGAATCTCCTTCTTTTTGCCATTGGACTTCCCAATCGAATTTATTATAACACTCATAATGATCAACTTTACGAAGATCCCATTGGATTCCAGAAGCTCGTAGCATCGGTCCTGATAAACCCCAATTTATTGCTTCCTCTCCACCAATAATGCCCACTCCTTCAACTCGTTCCAAAAAAATAGGATTCCGCGTAATAAGTTTTTGATATTCAACAATTCCTGTTAAAGAATAATCGCAGAAATCCAAACATTTATCTATCCAACCATAAGGTAGATCGACAGCAACTCCCCCAATACGGAAATAATTATGCATCATTCGCATACCTGTAGCGGCTTCGAATAGATCATATAACAATTCCCTTTCTCTGAAAATATAGAAAAAGGGAGTCTGTGCACCGATATCCGCCATAAAAGGTCCAAGCCATAACAAATGAGAAGCTATACGACTCAGTTCTAGCATAATTACTCTAATGTAAGTGGCTCTTTTAGGTACTTGAACACTTTCCAATCGTTCTGGTGCATTTACTGTTATTGCTTCTGTGAACATAGTGGCTAAATAATCCCACCGTGTTACATAAGGCAAATATTGTATAATTGTTCGATTTTCCGCTATTTTTTCCATCCCTCTGTGTAAATAACCCAATACGGGTTCACAGTCAATAACATCTTCACCATCGAAAGTAACGATCAGTCTAAGAACACCATGCATTGATGGGTGGTGAGGACCCATATTAACTATCATGAGATCTTTTCTTGTAGCCGGTACAGTCATATCTTTTTTTCCTTAATTCATTATTCCATGAATTTATCAAAATGAGGTTCATCAAAATGAAAAATCTAATAACTACTATTAACTAATAACTAAAGAACAAAATTCAAACCAATCTTAAAATTAACGAGTTTTTGACTCCCGAATACCCAACTGACCAATCAATTTCTTATAACGTATTCTATTTTTCTTTGACAAATAATCTAGCAGCCGTTGACGTTTTCCCAGAATTTTTCGTAGACCTCTTTGCGACAAAAAATCTCTTTTATGTAATTCCAAATGTGAAGTAAGTCTCTGTATTTTATCGGTGAAACTGAATACTTGAAATTCAACAGATCCGCAGTTTTTTTCTTTTTCTTGTCGAATAGCTGAGATGAATGAATTTTTTACCATAAAAACAAGTTTTTCTATTTTTTTCGTGGATTTGACCGATCAGGAAAAATAATAATTTTATTATTATTATATCAGTTATTTCCAGTTATTTGAATCTAGATACACAAAAATTTTTGATTTCTTCATATACAATATATTTTTTTTTTTACCTAAAAAGAGGATTCTGTCGATTTCTTACTAGATCCAATGGATACGTAATTAAATCGGTATCATGTACCAGAATGTAACATAGCGTATGCATATATTTTTCGGCTTTTATTTACCAAATATCTTCTGCGTTAGATATATAGGAAATATACTATTAAGTGATTCTGAACCGTGGATACATATGTATTCTTGACATACTGAAACGACTGCCGTTATTGGTATCAAACCAGTAACGATTCATACAAGCTAAATCTTCTAATCGATAATTGGGCCAAATAAACAATTTTAATTTAATGAATTTTTTTGCATCTGTATTAAGATGCTTTTCCTCGTTCAAAAATTGTCCACAGTTTTTTATGTTGTTTTGATTGCAAAATATTGAATTTCTATTATCCACAACATTCCAATTCCGGGAATTGAAACAAATTAGAATTCTCAATTCTCTACGACATCTGGGGGATAGAATATTTTCAGGAACAAGGAAATCATAATGATTTTTGTTTCTATTCATAAGCGTATTGCTGTGTCGTGCAACGGATCCATCAAAATTCTTTTTATCAACATATCCATTTTTTATTATGCATTTTTCATTAATTTGGTGCTTATTCTTATCAACCAATGAAATACCTACAGTTTGATATATAATATATTTTCTATCTCTTTTCATAGATAGACGAATTGGTTCGATAATAAATATTCCCCTTTTTATCAATTCTGTAAGAGTTAGGTCTTTTTGAATCAACATTACATACGGATGCATTTCTCCTCTTTGAATTGAGGATATAGCAATTTCCTTTGGATCTATCAGTCTAAGTAGAAGACAATATACCTTGATATTATTGATCATTCTTTGACTCAAGGGGTCATCCCATCTTAATTGAAAAAGAAAATATTTTTTTAGGAAAAAATTGAGTTCTGCTTCTTTTTTGCTCTTGGATTGTTTTTTCTTTCTACCCTTTTTAATGTCTGCTCCCGTGTAATCTTCTTTTACATCTTTCTTTTCTTTTTGTTTTTGTAGATCTGATACAAGATCTCCTTGACCTTGTTGTTCGTTTTTTTTTTTGTTGGAATTTTCTAATTCAAGATATACTTTTTTATTAGTTAATATAGGAAGATTTTTTTTTTTATTTACGTCGATCTTTTCACTTTGACTAAAATTTTCACAGAAATTCAAAATTAGTAATTTGATTGGTATGATCCACGGTTTAATCTTATACGCATCAAAAAGTAGCACAAATTCTGGGAAAAACCAAGGTTCTATATTTGATATGGTACGATATAACTTTTCTTGATTCATTCCCATCCAATCAAAAAAAATTCTTTTTTGATTGGATGGGTTGATTTTATGATGAATCGTAAAAGAAAAAAGATCTTTTTTTTCAAATTTTTGAGAATTTTTAGTTTTAGCATTTTGATGAATCTTGGTGTCGATATGCGTATTGGTCCAGGTCTCAATATCGATATGATTTCTAATACAGAAATGGAGAATTCTCCAATCAAAAATTTTTCTATCCATATTTTTGTCTGTATCAATAATAGATCCTTTTTCTAAATAATAACTAATAGCTATACTTATCAATCCATAAAATGATTCGGGTTTCGGTGTATTGAAATTATATGGAATTTTTTTGTCCTCTACTTGTAATGCTGATCCATAAATATAAGAGTCCTTACTATCCACATAATTAAAATATTTATATGATAAAAGATCATATCCGTAATGCTTTTTCAATTTTACTTTTTGACTCATCAACGAATCCACCGCATAGTAATTTTGTTTCATGTAATGAATTAATTGGTCTTTTTCTTTTTTATATAAATCCAATTTCATTGAGTTTTTCTTTTGAATCATACGACATTGATTGACTCTATTTCGCCACTTTTTCGCTACTAAGTGAGACCACTTAGTCTGAGATAAATTGTATTGATAATGACCCCTTAACCAAATTTTCCATTTATTCATTCCATACTTATCAATTTTCTTATGTCTTGATTTGGAATAAAATATTCCTCGTGTCGTACAATAATTCTTGATTATATCCTTAAGAAAAGAATAGGTGCCGTGATGTTGAAGTACAGATCTCAAATGATACTTGTTAAGTAATTGATTTTGTGATAATTTGTAAAATACATATGCTTGAGACAAGGAAGATAAGTCACAATAAATATTAGAATTATTATTAATGTTAGTATTAGAAAACGACTTTTTTATAGTAGAAATAAAGTTCATTGTATTTTGATTTGTGTTCTCAATTCCTTCTTGATTCGTTTCGTCGTTGAAAATGGATTTATTGATGATTTTTTTTATTGATTCAAAGAAAAGTTGTGCATTGATCCTTGGAATCTTAATGATACATAGTAATATATCCGTGTATATTTTTTCAATGAAGGATTTCATAAAATAATACGATTTGCGTATTAATCGGATATTTTTTCTTTTAAATTTTTGCCAAAAATCCTTCTGTGATTCCGATCTTTTATCATCACAAGTTAGAACTTTTTTTTTCTTGTCTTTTGTGATTCCTTCTATTTGAGTCCTAATTGTGGTTGTCTTATTAGCAAGATCTTTCATTTTTGTTTCTATGAGTAAATAATTTTCATTTACACAACTCGTGGATCGAACGCGAATGGTCGATTCGCGGATAATCTTATTATTTATATTGGAATCTTTTCTGTTTTCATTCGATTCATATACTTCCACCTTCCTCAATTTCAACAAGAAAAGGGGGTTTCTTTTTTCAAGTTCTTTCATTATTAGGTTTATAACTAGAACTATTTTGGCGACCCACCTTGTTTTTTCTTTTGAAACTTTTAGAAACCGCTTTTTTCTTTCTTTGAAAACCCTTATAACTTGAAAAATTTTCTTTTTCACTTTTATCATTTTTTTTTCGAGTTCTTTTAAAATTGGTTCAAAGAAAGAAGGTCGTTTTCGGGGAGACCCAAAAGGTAGTTCTGCTTCCCTTCCCCAGACTGTTAAAAAACAAAAATTATCTTTTTTCTCTTTTTTAGTCATTTGCTGATCTCTATGATGAGATCGTATCTTAGATCTTCGCCAAGGTTTCAGACAGAAAGGAAATAGAATCTTTATTTGAATACCATCTGTTAACCAATTTTGGGGAAATTCTCTTTCTGATAATTGAACACCATTATAGGTACATTTAACATGCATTTCTCTATTCCATTCCTTCAAATCCTCGTACCACTCGGGGAATTGCAATAATAACATACGTCCAATATTTTTAGCTATTATCAATAAGGGCAATATAACGTATTTTCTAAGAAAAGATTGGGTTACTAACATGAAACCCCTTATTGCTTGAGTAAATATAAAAGTATCCCAAGCTTCTGATATTGCTATTCGTTCATTTTCCTCTTCTTTCTCTTCATTTGTTTTCTCCTTTTCTTTTGTCTCTTCCTCCTCATCAAAATAAGAAATTTGCAATTCTGGGGTTTCCCCTACCCAATTCCTAAAAACTAGATTAATCGTTTCAGAGATATCAAAAAACGAAAAAAAAAATGTTTTGTCTATTCGATCCAAAAAAAGTGGAGAATGTACATTTGCTTGAAATATTTCCCAAGTAACTGTTTTACGTCTTTGAGCACGCATGGATCCTTTGATTATACCGCGGCGAAAATCTGATTGTTGTGAATAACGTATCAAAGCCACCTCCTCTTCTTCATCACTAGTGTTAGTATTACTAGTAGTATTATTACTAGCCCTGGAATTAGTACTTTTATCATTATCAGTATAAATTACCACGCGTTTGCCTTTTCTTGAACGAATTTCAGGATCCTCCGCCGATTCTTCTTCATCTTCTTCTTCCTCTTCTTCCAAATCGTCTGTCAATTTGTATGACCACCGAGAAACCTTTTTACTTATTTCTTCCATTCCAATGGATTTCTTTCTAATTCTTGTTAGATCGTTTGGATCGGTTGTAATTATATCGAATAAAAATTTCAAAGATTTTGCTTGACTTTCTGAATCAATTCCTTGCGCGCGTTTAAAAGAAAATTTTTCGATTGAGGTTAACCCAATGGAATTCAATAAAAATTCCCCGCCAAAGTCAAACTTATTCTTTTGATGTTCAAATTCTCTAGAATCTTTATGAAATAGACCATGAATCTTATTTATCCAAAACATTTCTACGGTATCTTTTGTTGAAGTTATTAAATTATTCATGATTGCACGTGAATCAAATTTTTTTATTGTTCCCCGATGAGGTCCGTTCAAAAAAGGATCATACATTTTTGGCAAGTATTCTTGTTCATTTTCATCATCGCATAATCTAGTCCTTTTTTCTAGCATATCTAAAGCAAGAGATCCCTTCTCTTTTTCTAGTTCTAGAATTTTTATTCGACTTATCAATTCATTGTTCAAGTTGTATTTTTTTTGTTTATTGGTATAAACCCAATAATTATACAGGTTCTCGTGAGATAGTTTTTCTGTCGTGTACAAAGAAATTTTCCGTTCTATCATTTCTGAAAAAGTCGATGAACTGGGCGGATATGTAAAAGATATTATTTGTTTTCCATCACTTGGGCATATATAAAAAAAATATTGTGACATTTCGTTTTGTACAGCATTTTCAAATCGATCATTTTTTATATATCTCAACGGGCGATTCCATCGTTTATAATCGAAAAGAAAAGTGACAATAGGTTTTTCAAACCAGAAATCAGTTTTTTCATTTTTCTCTTCTTTAAGTTTTCCCAATACCCAATTATCTTGATGGGTATCAAGATAAGAATCTTCGTAAACTGGGTTATCTTTGTCTTGTTCGGTGGATCCCTCTTGTTCCTGTTTAGTCTTCTTCGTTTCGTAAGTTGTTTCTACATCGCTTTCTTCCTTTCTTTCTCCCCTTTCTTCCGTTTCTGAGGTTTCTTTCAGTTTCTTAGTGACAATAGGCGACGGCATTCTGCCTAAATAGTAGACACAGGTGATAAATAAGAGAATACTAAAGATTCGAGCCATAGAATTTCTCAATTCTGACACAAGGTACTTATTAGATCGAATCGAATGATTTTGCCGTATCCAGAATAATACCAATCCAACCCATTTCATGAATAAAATGTGACCAATTAACCAACCAACAAAACTACTTGTTACAAATAACATCTTGTTGTTGCATCGAAACATATAAATGTTGACTAATCTGGCTAACGTTGAACTTGGTAAAATGAAATGGTTGAATAATTGAAAAATTAGATTATTCAGGAATACACATTGAATGCTGAGATTACGCATTGAATTTCTGGTAGTAGATCCATAATAAAAAAAGTTTTTGTGATTGTTCCAGAAGAAATGAAACAAAAGATACGGTAGAACTAGGACAGTTATTGTATGAGGTCTACCCAATGCTAGATGCAGAGGCGCATAATAGATCGATATGAACATCATGAGCTGCCCCGTAATAAAACCAGTTGTTGCTGATACCTCCTTCTCGGTTCCTTCTTCCATAACCCGAGCTCGGAGAAGGAAGAGATAAGAGGGCCCTATGGAGAATGTGGTCAGAAATCC